GGTTATTTAACTTAGATGAAATAGTAATAGTTCCGCTCATTGGTATACTACAAAAATGGGAATGAAATCAATCTGATTCCAATATCTCATATCTTTCCAAACAAAAGGGGACAATTTAAGTGGAAAGCCCATATCTATTTAATATCTATTTATTAGAATAAAATTAGTCTGTTTTTATGTTATTTCGTACTGTATAATTCCTTTGCTTTGTTTGTGGGATCATTTTCCCCGAGGGGTAATGAAAAGAATTCTAGAATGGATTGCTAATTATGCCTAGATCTAATATAAATGGAAATTTTATTGATAAGACCTCTTCAATTGTAGCCAATATCTTATTACGAATAATTCCGACAACTTCAGGAGAAAAAAAGGCATTTACCTATTACAGAGATGGTGCGATTTGATTCTTTTTTCTTGTTTTTTTTAGCCCTCACCTCAGTCTTACGAGAAAGAGACGCGGTTCGGTATAGAAAGAACGAAATTCTTGAAATAAACCTACGCTCGGTGAAGGTGAAGTTTGGAGATAGAACAATTCCTTCTATCGTGTATCCTCGATTGATGCAGCCTCAGATGTTTCAATTGTTGATTTGAGTATTGAGCGAAAGGTTACACCTATGGGTTCTGTATTGCGGGTCAATCCTACACTACATTAGTACCAATAGACGGCATAAGGGAAAAAGCACTACACCTAGGAATCAACAACACAAAAACTTTGTTATAAATTCCCCCTTTCCTTATCGGTATCGGGACTAACAAGAATGGTTGGGACAACAAACATCCATCTCGTTTGTACTTTGGATACCCGTATAACCATCAAAGATCGTTGAAGTGACTAATTCCTGGAAATAGAAGGCGTTGAGAACAAAGAAATTGTTGGAGTTACCATTTATATCTAACACTAATATGATTGGTGTTAAGAAAAAACCTCTTGCGGGAAGGCTGGCTAGAGATTTCTTGTAAAAATACTAGTTCCTTTCAGTTCATAATGAGATGAGAATAGTTCAATTTTTATTCTATGGATTATTCCCCTTAGTACTATGCGCAGAAGGGAGGAGCCGTATGAGATGAAAATCTCATGTACGGTTCTGGAACGGAGATTTTTTGAATAGAATGAACGACCGTAACGGATGTTGGCTCAATCCGAAGGAAATTATGCGGAAGCTTTACAGAATTATTATGAAGCTACGCGACCAGAAATTGATCCCTATGATCGAAGTTATATACTCTATAACATAGGCCTTATACACACAAGCAATGGAGAGCATACAAAGGCTTTGGAATATTATTTCCGGGCACTAGAACGAAACCCATTCTTACCACAAGCTTTTAATAATATGGCCGTGATCTGTCATTACGTGCGACTATCTCCACTATAGAAATAAGGAAAAAAAGCAAAGATCAAATTGGCTAGTAAATACTAGAAAAAATAGGCTTTCTACATAATGCATCGTCCAAAGCAACGATTTTTATCAGCTGTAGCAAGGAAAGAGACTTCACGAGAACCAAAATAGGAAGAAAAAAAAAATGAGTGCAGCCTATATACTATATTCTATGGATAAAGGATCAAATTGATAGAGAAAGCACCGTAAAGATCAATTAGCGAGCTATTGAGTCGATACAGTTAAGAACTGCTTACTTATGTCATGATATGGGACAAAAGTTAGGAATCAACTTATGTAATAGAGTCGATCCACTAAGGTATTGAGCAGCGGTGTAGCATCAGATCCCAAAGATAGTAAGTTCTTTTTTCTTATGGAAAAAAGTCTTTTTCAAAGATTCTATATGAATTCCATATATGAAACCGAGATAGTTACCTTTCAGAAAATTCTAACGATATTGTGGGGATACCTATGCTTCATTCTTCTGAAGGTGGGAAAAAAGATCAAACTGATTCTGATTATTGATCAAAATTAGGGTTTGAAACTTATGTAATTAACTTCTTCTGGTTAACCCAAGAAAAAATGGGATAGGTTTATGAGAAATCTAATTCAGTTAGCATAGGGTAGATTAAGATAGGACACAAAAAGAATCGATTTTTGAGCCGTATGAGATAGGAAACTCTCAAGTACGGTTCTAAGGGAAGGAACCACCTATTCCGACCGGGGAGAACAGGCCATTCTACAGGGTGATTCTGAAATTGCGGAAGCTTGGTCCGATCAAGCTGCTGAGTATTGGAAACAAGCTATAGCGCTTACTCCAGGTAATTATATTGAAGCACATAATTGGTTGAAAATCACGAAGCGCTTCGAATAAAACCACTCTCTTTTTTAATTCATTAAAAAAAATAGGTTTGGTTGTTGGATCCATCAATCAAATAAAATAGATTGTTCCTATGAGAAGATCTAATCAAGAATTTCATTATATCTCTTCCTTCTGCATTATATTTTGTACGGTATCTCATAGGGATAAATGATATGGATACAGTATAGAATAGAACTAATAAAGTAAAGCTAATAAAAAATACTAAATATAGATAAGATATCAGAATGATTTTATCTTA